ATGGCTGTTCCAAAAAACGTGACGATTGGAATATTGTACGGATTTTTATCAACTTTATCTCTTGGTCCAAACTTTTTATTCTCTTTAAGAACTTTTCTTTTTATCGGAATCCCAGAAGGCAAAGTCTTTGTTAGTGGATCTTTTGCAGGACAATTTTTAATATATCTATCTATCTATTATGCTCCATTTTACCAAACATTAATAAAACCTCATTTAATATCTTTAGTAGTTTTGCCTTACTTAGTTTCCCGTTTTTTTTTTTATACAAAAAAACGGGAAATACAAACTGTTTTTTGCTCATTGCAAAAAAACTGTACTTTTTTTATAGATGGATGTCTTATTCAATTGCTTAACCCTGTTATTTTTGGCAATTCGACATTAACAAGACTTATTAATGTTTTTCTTTTTAGATATAGTTCTAATTTTGTTTTTGTTCTTTGTGTTTTTTGTGGCTATGTTGGGAGTAATTTACTTTTGCTTCATTTTATAAAATTGCTATTTATCCGTTTGAACAAAAGTACATATACAAACTATCAAATAAAAAGATTTTGTGGTCTAATTTTTTTTTGTTATATCTATTGTTTCCTAGGATCAGTACGAATACCATGCTCTATCTATCCGTGGCGAACAAATTTCTCTTGGGTAAAAAATGATAACGAACAAACAGATCAAAGTTTAGTATGGGACCTTGAAAAAGGTACATCTTTAGAAAAAAAGAAAGAAGATAGTTTAGTCCAAAAAAATAATTTTTCAAAATGGAAAAAATTATGGCCTTTGGAGTGGCCTGTTTTATTTTTTAATTATCAGAGATGGATACGAAATACATACATAAAACCTGGCGTAAGTTTCTTACCTTTTCTAAAAGACCGAGTATCCCAATACTTTTTTGGTCACTGCTATAGTGACGGTAAAGAAAAGCTTTGTTTTACATTATTACCAACGAAATTTATCTTAGCTAAAAATTTAGAAGATTTCAAAAAAACTTATTCTCATAATGATAAAATATGGACAAATAATTTGAAAAATAGAAAAAATGTTTTATGGAAAGAATTTAGGAATAGAGTAAATAGAATAAATAAAGCCGAAACTCTAGCGAGAGAAGAAGACCAAAAAAGATATACAGTTACAGTTAAGCCAATTCGAGTCTATGATTGGGCTTTAACTTTTCAACCAACTATGATCAAATTCGTTCTCCAACGTGTATACCAACTGATAAAAGAAAAAACTATACTTTGGCCTAAAAAAAGAAAAATGTGGATCCAGGAACGCGCGGGAAGTACAAAGAAAGAAGCATTGGAAAAAAAAATACAATTAACACTCTCTCGAGGAGAAACTTTTCAAGAATTTGAAGATCCTTTACTTTGTAAATCATCTCGTTTGTTAATGAAATATTATAAACTAGTAGAAAAATTATCGATGACAAGATGGAAAGCATTTGGGAAAGTATATAACGAGGAAAGAAAAAAGCGAAAAGAAGAAAGAGCAATAGAAATTTTATGGAATAAATTAGAAAAAAGATTGAAGAAAAAAGAACTACAGGAAAAAGAGTATAAAAATGTTTACGAAATACAAAAAGGAAGGGATTCAATTACTTTCGAAATGTTTCCTGAAGAAGAAGAAATCACACCTGAAGAAAGACTTCTTCTTGCTATGGGACGAATAAAAGAAAAATTAGATTTTTATGATACAGTAAAAACTCGTTTTATTCTTCGGTTTGAAAAAACTGAACAAGACTTAATTGAACAAATTATTGTTGAAGAACAACAAAAAAAAGAACAGATGATAAAAAGTAGAACATTTTTTGATCTGTTAGATTTTTCTGATTATCAAAAGAGAAAAAATTTGCAAAACTCATATGTATATTACATAAAAAAGTCAAAAAATATAGTTTTTCATAGCTATTTTTATGGTATTAAAAATATTTGTAGTTCTTCGCTTGAAAAAGAGAACGAATATATTAAGCTTATTTTTATGGACTCAAAAAAAGAAAACGAGAAAATGCCTTGGAACTACTTTTCTTTCGATCATGTTCGTTCAATATTTCCTAATATTGAATCTTTTTCGCAATGGAAATATTTCAATTGTAAAGATCCTTTTTTTGAAAACAAAAAGAAAGAAAAAAATATAGTAATAAAAACTATATCACAAATGAATCGTAATAAGGTTTACACATATTTTCTGTTCAAGCTTCTTTATAAACAAATTAATGATAAAAACTTTCCCTATAAAAACATTATCAATTTGTTTTTAGTTTTGAAAGATAAAAATAGGCATTTAGTTTTTATCTATTTTGAAAAATTAGAATCGAAAATAATTGAGGAAGAAAAACTCAAAGAAACAAATAAAAGTAAAGACATAGAACTTAATTCTATACAAAACAAAGAGATGAACTCGTCTACCCCTTCTTTTCAAAAAATTGAAGAAAGTGAAGTTCGAAAAGAACTACCTCAATGGGAATCTGATTTGATTCAAGATTTTTTATACGAAGAACAAACAAATAAATCAGATTTTCGCGCAGCTCCTTTAAAAAACGTAGGATATTATGAAGACGAATATGGCGATGATACAGAATTATTTGTCAGAGCTAAACATGCTTCGTGTAATAATCGTTTATACATGTTTAAAGGAAGCATAAGATCTCGAAAAGGAAGATCTATTAAACCTTTTCGTCTGAATTTTAGATCTTTAAAAAAACAAATACATTCTCCTGTGGTTTGTAGAATGAAAAACAAGTCCTATATAAATAGAAAGATAGACTTTCAGATAATTTTGGTTTCGATTCTAAATTTCCGTATTAGAAGTTTATGTAAAATGGTTGTTCAAGTCTTTTTAAAAATAAATAATAAGTTTATTCAAAGATTGAATCCATCAGCTATGGATAAACAATCAAAAATAGTGAAAAACCTAAGAATATCCGTGTATAAAAAGAAATACTATGCAAATTTAGCTAAATTGGATCATCATGTGTTTCATAGAATTAGGGGACCTTTATTAATAGCTCAAGCTTTCTTGAGAAGAAAACTAGTATTACCTTTATTGATTGGTATTAAAAATATCGGTCGCATTTTATTATTACAAGTTCCAGAATTTCAAGAAGACTGGGAAGAACTTTCTCAGGAAATTTATATAAATTGTACCTTTGACGGTATAGAATTTTCTGAAGAAAGCCGTCCAGGCAAATGGTGGGAAGATGGTTTTCAAATCAAAATTTTGAATCCTTTTCGTTTAAAACCTTGGCATAAACCGTTGGATACCAGTCATAGAGTTAAACCTACCTATATGTCGATAGGAGGATATGAAGTGTATACCCCTTATGGTAATAAGGTACGAACACTCGCTTTTTGGCAACCGCTTTTAGTAGAAATAAAGAAGAAACTTTCGGAACTTTCAGTAGATTTTAGTTTAACCTTTCCGTTTTTTAAAGAAGAAAACTTCTTCTCGAATATAAAAAGAGTTCAAGATCAAATTAAAAGTATTTACTCGAAAGAAACAAATATCCATTCTCAAAAAAGATTAAATCAAATTTGGTCTAAGAACAAGAACGAATGTTTTTCAGAAAAAAATATCCAAAAATCGAGTCATCTAGATCATGATACTTGGATAATTCAAATAAAAAATAGTCTCAATTGTTTAAAAGAAGACATTCAAAAAAAATATCATGAATCATATGCTATACAAAACGAAATAGATAATTTAAGAAGAAAAATAATTAATAAGAATAAGCAATTAGAGCAATCATCTTTGACGGGAAACTCAAAAAAAAACAACATTTCAAAAAATGGGCCACTAATCAAAAATTGGTTCTTTTTTTTGCAAAAATTTGATCAAATTTTTGATATTTATAGAGATGTTTTTTTTTATTTTTTGAAAAATCTTATTTATTTATCTAGGATTTATTTCACAAGACCTCTGATAATAATTTTTAAACGAATATTTTTTTTCAATAGAAAGCAAGTAGTAAACCTTTTTTGTCTTACTCATGATAAGAGACTTTCTCAAGCATATGTTTTCCTTGATATATGGCGTTGTGTAACAAAAGATAAATCTATTTTAACACAGTTTTTTGAAACAAAAACTTCGTCGTATCCATTCATTAAAAAAAACATAAAAAAATTTTTATTAGATCCAAAAAGCGGATATAAAGAACCTCAACAATATAAGAAAAAGAATTGGAAACATTGGATAAATTGTTATGATCGTTACGATTTAAATTCAGAATTCTTATGGTCTTATATAGAACCTAATTTATGGAGAAGTAAGGTTAGTCAACAATGGAAAATAAAAAAGAAAAATTTCAAAGAAGACCAAATAGGAAAAAATGCTTTGATGCTTACATCTTACAAAAAAAAAATTCTGTTTAAGCTAAATAAACGTTATAGATTGAATCTTTTAGCATATGATTATCTTGATTTCAATAAAAAAGAGATTTCTAGGTTTTTTTTAGAAAAAAAAAGAATTGGGTTGTATTCACCAAAAGAATCTTTTTCTGATTCTATCTTAAATTATAAGATGGGTTTTCAAGACACTGAAGAATTTTTAAATGAATTATCAAACAAAATCAATAATGAATTATTCACACATTTCGAAGGAATTCTGAAATTTCATTTTATTTCCGAAACAAAAACAGAACAAGAAAAACGAGAGTTTGAGATATTTTTTATAAGATATTGGATTTTTTGTAGACGAAAAAGATGCCGTTTCTGGGAAGTATGCAATAATATGCCGTCAATACAGCTACTGAGTAAAAGAAAAAAATTGTTATCAACACAGGAACGAGTGTATTTTGAATTTATAAAACTACAGAAACGTGCCTTTTTCATTCAAAAATGGAGACAAGAACAAGCAAAAAAAAAAAAATTAATACAAAAAAAAAGACTTTTAAAGAAAGCAGAAAAGGATGGTATAGATGTAAAAAAGAAAAAAGAAAGTATACACAAAGAACTAGAAATTTTGGCAGCACAACAAAAACGATTAACAAAACAAGAAAAAAAAAGAAAATTGTTAAAAAAAAGGTTTGGTTATAAATGTGCCGAAATATCTACAATAAGACAAAATTGGATCGAAAGTAAAGCAGAGCAAGAATTATTAGACAAAATAATAGATAAAAAAATCGAAAAACGAAAGTATCTTGCATCTTATTTTTGTTCCAAAAATAAAAAACAAGCGAAAGAACCTAAAAAAAACGAGAAAAAAAAAGAAATTAAAGAGGAAACAACATTAAATATAAGTAATACGTTAGAAAAACAAGCAATACTTGAGGAAATTTTAATAGAAAAAAAGAAAAAAATTACAAATAACGAGTATAGACGCCGAGAACAACATTTACAGAAGTTATTAGATTTAATTGATGATCAAAAAGATGATGATTTCATAAATGAAGAGCGTGATGATGACATGTACAGATTATTTGCTAAAACTTTACACAAAGAAATTTTGTATTGGAAAAGTATGAAAATATCTTATACCAATTTGATTAAACAATTTTCTATTTTACGAAAAATGGCAAATGATCCCAAAAGAATAAAAGTTTTTGTTAATATATATTTTCAAGATATGCCTATTGAATTTTTCTTATTTACACATGATATGAAAAAATTAGATTTTCGTAATAAAGATATAAAAAATATAATACTAAAAAGAGTAATCAAACCTGTTTCACAATTACCTATGGAAAAAGTTTTAAGACGAAGACTTATTAATATTTCATTTTTATTTCCTAAAGAAAATTTAGAGAAACAAGTGACTGAATCTTTTTTGAAACTTAACAATTTCTTTCTTGAAGATATTTTTCTTCCAAAACGTCGTAGGGAATTTCGTATATTAAATCGTTTGAATTGTAAAAAACCGAAAAAAAAAAACGTTGAAGATAATTTTCATTTTAATCAAAAAATTACTAAAAATATATATTTAGAGTCGAAAATAAAAATGAAACAAACTCTTTGGCCTAGTTATCGTCTAGAGGATCTTCTTTGCATGAATAGATATTGGTTTAATACGGCTGATGGAAGTCGTAATTCTATTTGGAGAATACGTATGTTTTGTTTATTTTAAAAAGTTGTAATTCTATTTTTAGAGTATTTTTTGCTTGACAAAAAAGTGTTATATTCAATATATTGATTGATAAAAGAAAAGATAAAAACTTATATTTGAGTTGTTTTTATACAACAATTTGCTTCGAACTGTTCGTTTTCTATTTCTTTTTTTATTGTTTTGGATACTAAAATGTCTAGTATCCAAACATACTATCTCCCTCCCCCCTTTTTTGTGTTTATTAAATTAGATCAGAGCAACAGGAGTCGAACCTGCGACTTAAACACTCCGTGATATCAACGACCATCTAGATCAGGCTCCGTTTATTTTTTAATGAATCTATATCTAATTGGATATTTTTGTATTTTTATAATGAAAAAAATTTTTCAATAGTTTTCTATTTATTTCTATTTAATATAGAAATAAGCCGCCATGGTGAAATAGGTAGACACGCTGCTCTTAGGAAGCAGTGCTTGAGCTTCTCGGTTCGAGTCCGAGTGGCGGCAAAACCTACTATTTAGTTCAACAGTTTAAATATGTTAGTTTTTTTTTTTAGTTAAGGAGGACCTATGTTATTTGTAACTTTAGAACAAATATTCAATCAATTCTATTTTTCTCTAATTTTAGTAATTGCTTTTATTTTTGGGGGAATCTTTTTTTACCCAGTAAAAGAACTAAGAATTTCTGGGAAAAGAGGCTTAATTTTTACTTTTTTTTGTTTAACGATAGTATTAATAATTCGTTGGTTTTCCTCAAGACATTTACCATTAAGTAATTTATATGAATCTTTAATATTTATCTCATGGAATTCATGTTTGATCCAGATTATTCTGGAAGTTTTAAATCCTAATATTCGTTGGTTGAGTGCAATTACAACACCAAGCGCTATGTTTACTCACGGGTTTGCTACTTTAGTTCTTCCTAAAGAAATGCAACAAACCGAAACGGTAGTACCTTCTTTACAAACTCATTGGTTAATGATGCATGTCATTATAATATTACTTGCATATATAATTCTTTTATGTGGATCTTTAGCTTCTATTGCTCTCTTAATTTTGAGTTCAAAGGAAAAATTTTCTTTATCTATTAGTGTAGAAAAAAAAGAGAAAAGTTATTTTCCTTTTTTAGTAGAAAATTTCCGTAAACTTCAACTAATTCAACAATTAGATCAATTGGGTTATTATACACTATTTATCGGTTTTATCCTTTTAACTATAGGTATTCTTTCAGGAGCAGTATGGGCTAACGAAGCTTGGGGATCTTATTGGAATTGGGACCCAAAAGAAATTTGGGCGTTAATAACATGGCTAATTTTTGCAATCTATATTCATATAAGATTGAATAAAGGGTGGAAAGGTAAAAAACCAGCACTTGTAGCTTCTATTGGATTTTTGTTTGTTTGGATATGCTATTTTGGTGTCAATCTTTTAGGGATAGGTTTTCATAGTTATGGATGGTTCATTTATAATGGTTAATTGAAAAAGAAAGTAATCCAAGGTGAAAAAACATCTTTTTACATAGATGTTTTTTTCACCTTGGATAAACAAACTTTTTAAAGACTGTTTCTTTATAAGTTTTTACTTAATAAGCTAGTCCCATACTACGAGTGGTTTCGTTTTTTAAATAAACACGTACACTTAAAAAATCTGTTGGACAAGCAGATTCACATCTTTTACAACCTATGCAATCTTCTGTTCGTGGAGCAGAGGCTATTTGCTTAGCCTTACAACCGGTCCAAGGGACCATTTCTAAAACATCAGTAGGACATGCTCGTACACATTGCGTACAACCAATGCATGTATCATAAATTTTGACTGAATGAGCCATTTATTCTCCATATAATATTCTATTTTATATAAATAATATTCTATTTTTTTTTTTAATCATCTTTTAATAAAATTTTATCTCTTTATTTTTGTTGTTTTAATGACTTTTTGAACCCTTGATATTTAGAATACATATGATCGATAATCTTAAAATTACTAAGGATTTTTTTTAATTTCAATGCTTTTGCTCGCCAAAGCTTTTTGTTATTCCCAGATTTCCGTTTTTTTGGAACAGCCATTTTTTTTGTTTTTTTTTGAATAGATTAAATTCCTTATAAATTAAGTTGAAAACTTATGATAAACAAATTAGTTTGGTTTGGAACCAAGTTTCTTTTTATTGTATAAGTAAAGAAGAAGTCGCTTCCGTTTGATCAAAAGTTTCCGCAGACTCCTTTGGGAGGAATAGTCTTTTTTATGTGTCCCGAGGTGTCTACTGAGTTTTTGAACTCGATTGGTGAAAAACCATACTTGAGATTCGATGGATCCTCTCTTTTTCTCAGGAATGGAAGAGAAATGAATGTCAAAAGTATTGATCATAAAAACAAACTTGAATCAAAGGGAAAAGTGGAATAGAATCATTTCCTGTATGTCTCCAAGGATTATGAAATATGTTAGTGTTGACGTTCCGATGGATCTTCTTGTTTGTTAATTCTCACCAGAGTAGCCCGATCTAAGTTTTCTAAATTTTCATTCCGTCTTAGAGGACGGGTAATTAATTCAAGCACGTCTCTTGCATTGGAAAATCCATGAATCTGAGCAAAAGTAAATTCAATGGACCATTTTGTACTAATTCCTCTTGCCTCTAATGGGTTCGCGTGAGCCATTCCCGTGATGGCCAGGTCAGGTTGTAACTCCCGCATACGCCGTATTTGATTGGAATTGTCTGGTTTTTCCACAATTCGTGGTATTGGTATACACTTCTTTCTACAGGAATCACGTAAAAGTGCTAATTCAGCAGCTTGATATCTTTTATCCATATATGGAATGCCTATTTCATAAACGATCATTCCACATCTGATTAATAATCTTGCTAAAGAGACTTCTAGCAAGTTATCTCCCATGAAGAAGACGGATTTTCCCTGTACCAAATCAAGATAATCCTTGCAACTTTGCCAAATCTGTTCTTCTCTTTGCTCTAGACCCTGGGGTTCAATCTCCAAAACAGAACAAATCTTTTCAATCCAAGCCCGTGTCCCGTCCGGTCCAATCGGGAAAGGAGCTACAATTAATTCACAATTGTCCCGTCTTAGTAAAGTGGTTGCTGTACGGCTTAAAAAAGGGTTCACACCACAGACATAAACTCCTTTGCCCAAAGAAGGAAGATCTTTATACTTC